AGGGGAAAGGGCCCGTTGGGTTCTTAAGAATCAGAATCTTTTTTTCGTCTATGGGAATCACTCAATTTCCTGGATTATATTATATATATAATCCATTTCTGTAGATTAGATATCGTACAAATACTTTCTAGACTCTTACCTTTTTTTATTTTAGTATCTCAGAAAAATGGAAATAAGTTTTATTTTTTGTTTGTCCACTACTTTATTGTACGTAATAAATCAAAAAAAGTTCTGATACATCTGGCAAACCGAAACCAAGACTAGGAATTTTTGACGAACAGGATCAAAAATCATTGCTCTTTCGACACAAGAAAAGGGATTTGCTACACCCCTTTCTTGTGTCGAAGGCTAGGAAGACAAATAATGCCTCCTAGAATTATTTGTTCCCCGCATTTATAATTCGTTCTATTACCCGCGTACTTATGCTAATATCTATCCCAATTTTAGAATTTTATTCTATTTAAAATAAAATGTATCCATTTTATGACATTGAAATCTGTCAAACATAGTCGTACCAATTCAATTTGGCTAAAAAAAACAAAGAAAGAAGTGGTAAGTCAAATAAAATAGTCTTCTTCAAACAAAAAGCTACCTATTCTGACTAGGAATGCGGTACAAGGGATTCCCCCAAGCTCGTAGAAAAAGAGCAAGTAAATAAAAGGTTTTTCAGAATTGATTTTTTTTTGATCATACATAATTGACAACAAAAATTTTGTTCTTTTTATGAACCTGATGTCGATAAATCCACGAGTCTAGAAATTCATTTCGGCCAATTGAACCTTCTCGAACTGTTTCTTTTTAAGAACCAAAAATATTTGTGCCAAAATAACAGATGCCAAGAAGAACAAAAGGCCTTGGACACGCAATGGATCTTGAAGTACTATTTCTGCATCTCCCTGACCAAATCCACCCACATTAGGATTACTCGTTAATGGTTGATCAAATTTGATGAATTCACCCTCTGAAACAAGAAGTTCTGGTCCTGGAGGGATAATATCAACCACTTGACGTCCATCCGATGGATCTGTTATGGTTATTTCATACCCCCCTTTTTCTTTTCGTATGATTTTACTTACTATGCCCGCTCCTGTAGCATTATAAACTGTATTGTTACTCTTGCTTCCGTCAGGATAAATCTGACCCCTTCCCCTATTCCCCCCTACGTATATAGGATATTTTAAGAAGTGAACATCTTTCTTAGTAGCGGGATCGGGGGAAAGAATCGGAAAGGTGATTTCACTATATTTCTGACCGGGGACAGGCCCTATCACAAGAATATTTTTTTTATTAGGGCGATAGCTCTGAAACGACAAATTTCCTATCTTTTCTTTCATCTCGGGAGAAATACGATCGGAAGGAGCTAATTCAAAACCCTCCGGTAAAATAAGAACAGCCCCCACATTCAAACCCCCTTTCTTACCATTAGCAAGAACTTGTTTCACTTGCTTATCATAAGGAATTCGAACAACTGCTTCAAATACAGTATCAGGAAGTACCGCTTGTGGAACCTCAATATCCACGGGCTTATTAGCTAAATGACAATTGGCACATACAATACGCCCAGTCGCTTCTCGTGGATTTTCATAACCCTGCTGCGCAAAAATGGGATATGCACTTGAAATGGATGTACGAGTTATGATATATATCATGAGCGATACGGAAATAGATCGAGTAACCTGTTCCTTTATCCAAGAAAAAGTATTTCTAGTTTGCATGGTCTAATCATTAATCCGAAAATTTCTACAATAAATTGGGTAGGTACTAGTATAGTTCCCTATCCGCGATTCTGCTATTTAGTGGAATCATTTTACTGGAATACGATAGGATGAGAATCCCCCGGATAGAAAGTTTTTAATCCTTATGTAGAACTACAAAGACAAAGTAAGAAACATTCTAATTGGATTAGAATCAAATTGGATTAGATTAATATCGGTGGATCGTTTATCAATCATTCATTGAATGATAAATAACTACAAGTGACGGAGATACACGATTTAAATAACGGAAAATCCAATACTTAAAAATAGTATCGAGAATAACTGGAAAAGTGGAAACAAGACCAGATATAATTTGATCATTATGAACAAATCCAAAATCTTTGTAGACAGAACCAATCATTAGTTCCCAACCGTGGGGTGAATGAAATCCGATACATAAATCGGTTAATAAAAGAATTGAAAAAGCTTTTACTGTATCACTTAAGTTATATAGGAATTCCTGAGCCCAAGAGTTAAGAATAACAAGTTCTTCATTACCCAAAATAGAATAACCGCTTAGAATAATAAAACAGATTATATTTGTCGAGAAGTGCAAAATCGTATGGATACGATCCTCATTGTATATCTTGATTAATTGGATCGTTTCTTTGTGGATTCCTATAGGAAGCTTTTGTAGATGTGTCTCCGAGTATTCCTTGATCATTTCGTCCAAAAAGAGGATTTCCTCCAATTCTATGAACTTTTCTAGAATACTTTTTTCTTGAATATCGTTCAAAAAAAATTCGGATTGACCAGTATTCGACCAATTAGTAACCCAAGATTCCATACTTTTAGTAAATGAGAGAGAAATCCACCAAGGCAAAAATACTATAGATGCAAGATACAAAAGAGGAGTGAATGCTTTCTTTTTTGCCATTTTTCACCTGTGAATTTTTAATTAACCCACTTCATTTGTCGACTCTATATGATCGAATATTTCTTTCAAACATGAGTTCTAGACAAGTTATCAAACCTATGAATCTATTTTTTTTATTTTGTTTGAATCTAGAAAGAGAAATAGACTAAGACTCCACTTCGAATTCGAATGAAGAAATAATCAAAAATATTGTTTCCAGATATCTCAATTCATCAAATTACAAACAAGTGTCTCCTTTTGATGAATGACCAAAAGAAGTACTTTAAGTACTGAATATTATTGAGATTTTGAGGCGAAAGAACTCCTTTTCTATCAAAATATCCAATATGTCGAAAAAATTCCAACGATTCCCCATAGCCAAGAATCGAATAATTGAGAGAAAGATATTGTGATGATCAAAAAAATGAGCGGAAAAACAAGACAGAAATGGTCCGGTTATCATTGAAAACCCATTATTGGTTAGTAAAGAACACAAATGAAAGGAGAAAAAAAGGTCGATTGACAAAAAGGAAATAATTAACAAGATATGATTTATCTGCATCTTGCATCTAAAGTACCACTTCCACCAAATATTGAACTTAAACAAAAGAGTTTTGTTTTAGGGTTGTTCCATATACGTGGGCTTTAACTGGACTGAACGTTCTGACGAAACTTCAGTTAAGTTATCTAGGATTCTTGCATTTTTTCCCTCCTGCTGAGAAAGCATTCGTTTTTCAGCCCAGTTCCTTTTCTCAAAAGACTTCAATTGGTACGCGCAAGAAATAGGCCAATTCCGCGGCTTTTTGTTCAATTTCTCGTGGAGTCAAATTCTCATCAGTACGGGTCAACGGAATAGCCCCCCGGCCTCTGATGTCCATATAAAGGACACGACGAGCATAAATACCCTCTTTAACTTCTATTCTAACGGATTGAATATCTTTTATACGGAATCGGAGGAATATGCGACGATTTTTTCCAGGAAATCCCCAACGAAAAATACACACTATTCCTTCCTTTCTATCGAATCGATCATAACCACTACCTACATTCCAGGAAATTGTGCACCACAAATAGGAACTAATAAAGAGACCCGCGATCCCGTAGAAAGACATCACGATGCCTTGTGGAAAAAAAATGATTTGCTGAGACGGAACAAAAGATATCAAATTTCTACCAAGATAACTGGAAGTTCCAACCAATAAGAATCCTAATGAACCTAAAAAAACGATAAGGGCCCAGCAAAAATTACTTAGTTTTCGAGACCCCGTTATAAGTTCTATCCATATATGTTCTGATCGCCAACTCATACTTGATCCGATTGCGTTTTATTGGAATTGAGAGAATACTCCCAATGATTTTGACTTGACTTTTTTTGTTTCCGGAGGAACTCTCATCAACTAGCGCTAGTTTGATGTGAACTAGCACTAGTTTGACGGGAACCTTTAGGAATAATTCATCAAATTGGTTAGATCTAAAATAATAACATACCCTTCATATCATCCCAAGTATACATATAGATCCACCAACTTTCCATTTTAGATATCCAGCGATCCTGATCTATTTGAAACTAGCTAGAATTCATTTACCCATAGATCATTTTCTGCAGGCATAAGAACTTTTTCCTTTATGTTCGGCGGAAATCGCATGTTATACCATATTTCCCGAAATAAATATCTGTCTTATGCTACAAGTCTAAGTTTCAAAAAACCGGATGAGGTTGGGTCCCACCAGATCTAAACAATCTTGTTTTTTTGAACATGAAGAAATAAAGAAGCCATTGCAATTGCCGGAAATACTAGGCCTACTAAAGGGACAAAAATAGAGGGAAAATTGAAAGTTATCATAAAATGGGTACCTCGATTTACTATTTGTACCTGTTATTATTTTTTTTAATATCATATTTTATATTTATACTAATTATAATTAAGAATTGTAATTATTATGAATTCGTAGTTATTATTAATGAATTCAATTTGAAAATTCTTATTAGAGATATAAGTATCTATATATCTAAGTGAGTATATGGAATAAGTCCAAGGAATGTAGAACTAAATAAATGGGCTTATTCATCTATCTACATGAAAGATACGTATGATAATCAACTTTATTATTTTTCTTCATTTCTTTGTGTTTTGCTCTTGTCTTCTAATTTAATAAGGAAAGAGTTTCTTACAAATTATCGAAAGATTCGTTAGGATGCGACACAACCGGGATTTTTTTAGTGAAAATGGGATTTTCGGGGGATGGAGAAAGATAGAAAACTATATATCTATCTTTTCTCTATTTTTATATTTGAATTTTATTATATACGTAAGACGAAATTCGTTTTATTTGCCTAATTTCACGAAAGGAAGAACTCACGCTTTTATCTTGTTGATAGAGACTTC